ATCAATGATTGGTGAACCGGCAGATCCGTTTGCAACTCCTTTGGAAATATTACCCGAATGGTATTTCTTTCCCGTATTTCAAATACTTCGTACAGTACCCAATAAATTATTGGGTGTTCTTTTAATGGTTTCAGTGCCCGCGGGATTATTAACAGTACCCTTTTTAGAGAATGTTAATAAATTCCAAAATCCGTTTCGTCGTCCAGTAGCGACAACCGTATTTTTGATTGGTACCGCAGTGGCCCTTTGGTTGGGTATTGGTGCAACATTACCTATTGATAAATCCCTAACTTTAGGTCTTTTTTAAATTGATTGATTCAATTGTGAAATAAAATATCACGACGTATGTATCTAGGGAACAGTCGCTTCAAAGTGAATTCTCCCTAGATACATCTATTCAATTAAATTATGAATCTATGCTGATTCCGAATATATATATGAATTGTCCTAAATATTCAAAACCCTTTAATTTGGCCTTTTTCTAAAAAAAAAAGATGAAAAAAATCTAATGGATTTAAAACTTATTTTTCGGTAAATCAATTACGAAATTTTTTTCTAGAATCCCTAAAATTTGTTTGACATCTTCTATGCGAAAATGCTCCATTTTCATAAGATCTTCTTGGCTGTTACTCAAAAGGTCCAACAATGTATATATATTGGACCTTTTGAGACAATTATAGATCCTGGGAGGCAATTCTGATTGGTCAATAAAAATCGATTTCAACGCCATTTTTTTTTTTTTTTTTTGTTAGTTTGGCCAATTTATCATAAAAGGTAAAAGGGGGTAAAGGAAACATGTGTTGATTGTCCTCTAAATTTAGATTTTCTTCTTTGGTATGTAAAAAGGGAATCAATAAATCAATCAAATTCCGGGAGGCTTCGTGAAGTGCTTCTTTAGGAGTTAAACTTCCATTTGTCCATATTTCGAGAAATAGTATTTCTTTGTTACCATTTTCATAAGAATGAATACTATGATTCGCATTTCGAACAGGCATGAATACAGGATCTATAGGATAACTTCCATCTTGAAAGGTATTTGGCGCTTTTATAAGATATCCGCGATTCTTCTCTATTTGTAATCCAATAACCAACTCAATGGGTTCTGTCAAGCTAGCTATATGCTGTGTATTATCGACGATTTCTACATAAGGCGGTAAGATGATATCTTGAGCAGTTACATATCCAGGGCCTCTGACACAAATAGACGCCTCACAAGTTCCATAGAGATTACTTCTCAATACGATTTTTTTCAAATTCATTAAAATTTCATGTACTGATTCTTGAATACCCGTTATCGTAGAATATTCGTGTGATATTTTCTCAGATTTTGCGCGTGTTATACATGTTCCTTCGAGTTCTCCAAGCAAAGCCCTTCGCATCGCAATGCCTATTGTGTCTGCTTGACCTTTCATAAGCGGAGACAGAATAAAGCGCCCATAAAAAAGACGCTTACTGTCTGCTGCTGATTCAACACACTTCCACTGTAGTGTCCGAGTAGATACTGTTATTTTCTCTCGAACCATAATAATATTATTTGATCAGATCATTGAATCATTTATTTCTCTTGTTTCTCTTACTATTGAAATATCTTCCTTTTTTATTTCTACACACGTCTTTTTTTCGGGGGTCTACAGCCATTATGTGGCATAGGGGTTACATCCCGTACGAAAGTTAATAGTATACCACTTCTGCGAATAGCTCGTAATGCTGCGTCTCTTCCGAGACCTGGACCTTTAATCATGACTTCTGCTCGTTGCATACCTTGATCTACTACTGCACGAATAGCATTTGCCGCTGCGGTTTGAGCAGCAAACGGCGTCCCTCTTCTTGTACCTCTGAAGCCAGAAGTACCGGCAGAGGACCAAGAAACCACCCGCCCGCGTACATCTGTAACAGTCACAATGGTATTATTGAAACTTGCTTGAATATGAATAACCCCCTTTGGTATTTTACGTGTACTCTTACGTGAACCAATACGTCCACGTGAACCCTTTTTCGGTATAGCTTTTGCCATATTTTATGATCTCATAAATTTGAGTCAGAGATATATGGATATATCCATTTCATGTCAAAACAGATTCCCTATTTGTATATCAGGTCTTTAACGAGTTTGATTATCCTTGTCTTTGTTTATGTCTTGGGTTGGAACAAATTACTATAATTCGTCCCCGACGACGGATTAGTCGACATTTTTCACAAATTTTACGAACGGAAGCTCTTATTTTCATATTTGCCACTCCTTACTTTAATTTTGAATCCATTTTTTGGAAGAAAATAAGTTTCTTGAAATTTTCCATTTCGAATCGTATTCCTACGAAAGAAATGGTGAAGTTAAAAAACACCTAATCTTTCGAATCTTTGTTGCGGAGTCGATAAATTATACGACCTCTGGTTGAATCATAACGACTTACTTCAATTTTTACTCTATCTCCTGGCAGTATCCGTATAAAACTACGTCGGATCTTTCCTGAAACATAACCTAGAATCATATCTTCATTAT